GGAAATAATATTCCAAAGCCCTCGTATGCTCTCCGTTGTTTGTGTGTATAAGGCCTATGTTATAGAGTATATAACTTCGATCATAGGGATCAATTTCAGGTCGCGTAGCTTCATAATAATTCTGTAAAGCTTCCGCATAATTTCCTTCGGATTGAGCCGACATCCGTTACGGTCGTTCATTCTATTCAAAGAATCTCCGTTCCAGAACCGTACGTGAGATTTTCATCTCATACGGCTCCTCCCTTCTGTGCATAGTACTGAGGGGAATAATCCATGTAATCAAAATTTCACTATTCTCATTAGGGGCTAGTATTTTTACTATAAATCTCTAGCCAGCCTTCCCGCAAGAGGTTTTTTCTTAACACCAACCCTATTAGTGTTAGATAGAAATGGTAACTCCAACAATTTCTTTGTCCTCAACGCCTCCTATTTCGGGGAATTAGTCACTTCAACGATCTTTGATGGTTATACGGGTATCCAAAGTACGAACGAGATGGATGTTTGTTGTCCCAACCATTCTTGTTAGTCCCGATACCGATAAGGAAAAGGGTAATTTATAACAAAGTTTTCATGTTGTTGATTTCTAGGTGTAGTGCTTCTTCCCCTATGCCGCCCATTGGTACTAGTGGAGTAGGATTGACTGCAATACGGAACCTATAGGTGTAACCTTTCGCTTAATACAAAAATCGACAATTGAAGCATCTGAGGCTGCATAAATCGAGGATACACGACAGAAGGAATTGTTCTATCTCCAAACTCCACCTTCATTGAGCGTAGGTTTGTTTATTTCATTTCTTTCTATCTCGGCCCACGTCTCTTTCTCATAAGACTGAGTGAGGGCTAAAAAAAACAAGAAAAAAGAATCAAATCACACCATCTCTGTAATAGGTAAATGCCTTTTTTTCTCCCGAAGTTGTCGGAATAATTCGTAATAAGATATTGGCTACAATTGAAGAGGTCTTATCAATAAAATTTCCATTTATCCGAGATCTAGGCATAATTAGCAATCCATTCTATAATTCTTATCATTACCCCCCGGCTCGGGGAAAATGATCCCACAAACAAAGGAATTGTACAGTACAAAATAACATAAAAACAGACTAATTCTAATGAAAACAAAAAACGAAAAAAAAAAGATGTGGGCCTTCCACTCAAATTGTCCCCAAGGATAGATAGGAAATATTTGAATCGGATTGGAAAATTTAGTAGTATACGAATGAAGGGAACTATTACTATTTCATCTAAGTTGAATAACCAAGGACTTTATTTTACTGCGGATTATGATAACTTGATAAGTTTTGATTTGGTTATGATCCAAAGAGGAAAAAGGATAAAAGGGATGGAATAATCATTCCATGATAAAATAAAGTAGAGTAACCATACGTTTTATTTGCATAATGTGTATACATAAATTGCAATAGAAACGTGGGCGATTCATGAATTTTTAATAGATCTATGGGGTAGCTGATGAGAGAAGTTGTTGAGAGATATGAAATTGGAAAGGGATTTTTGATTCCTATGGAACCATTGGTTGGTCGTATTGTACTGCAATGCAATAATATGAATAACTCGCTATTCACTCGGTTTCCGGTCAATAATAAGATTATGTAGGAGAGATGGCCGAGTGGTTCAAGGCGTAGCATTGGAACTGCTATGTAGGCTTTTGTTTACCGAGGGTTCGAATCCCTCTCTTTCCGTTTCTGTTAATTCACCAACGTTACCGACCACAATGTATCAAATCAAATAACAATGGATACCCCTTATTCCGGCAGTAAGATTCCGACAGTAAGACTAAGACTTTATTTGATAGAGAGGGGATTTTCTATTCTTAAGTACTGCGGTACATAAAATACAAATATCGGAAAGAGCAAAAAAGAATAGAAAATCCTACTATCCATTTGTGATACGTAAATAGGAAAAATGTGGGTCAAAGCCCTTAGATCTATTTACTTTACTTCGTCGAAAGGGGGTCTCAACCTTTCTTTGTTATTTTTGTTAGGTTCAAGTTTGACGGGAATAATATTCTACGACTAACAACTCATTTATTTTCAAACCGATCCATTTACTATCTATTATTTGATTTACAAATCCTTTAGATTGAAATGAGTCAATAGTCAAATGTTTTGGCAATTCCTCGGGGGGGGATGAAGCAATATAATTTTGAATCAGAGTTTTTGATTTTTGTTTATCCTTTATAGTAATAATATCTCGGGGTTTGCAACGATAACTTGGTATATCCACTATACGACCATTAACTAAAATATGTCTATGGTTAACTAATTGCCTTGCCCCAGGAATGGTCGCAGCCATACCCAACCGAAAAAGTATATTATCTAAACGCATCTCAAGTAGTTGTAGTAAAACCTGACCCGTTGACCCTTTGACTTTTCCAGCGATATGCACATATCTAAGTAATTGTCGCTCTGTCAGACCATAATGAAAGCGCAATTTCTGTTTTTCTTCTAGACGAATACGATATTGAGATCTTTTACCAGAACGCAATTGGTTTTTAAGATCACTTCCGGATTTAGGTCTTTTACTAGTTAGTCCCGGTAAAGCCCCCAGACGGCGTATTTTTTTGAAACGAGGTCCTCGGTAACGAGACATAAAATAAAGACTCCTTTTTTTTTATTGAATGCAATTTTACAGAAAAATCGAAATTAAGACTGAACTAAAGAATAAACAAAGCTAAATCTACTAAAGTACTACAAAGTAGAATAAAATGAATTATATCAATATCCGGATTTTTTGTTTTGTATATAAAGTGTTTTGTATATATAGGAAGTTAAGGCTCCGTTTTATGATTTGTTCTGTTCTGTAGAGACCTAATTGCTCCAATCAATTTTTTATTCATAGTTGCAAGTTATCACGACATAAACATAATAGATCGGCGGCCCGACATTTTTAGTTTGTAGAAAGGAGAGGAGACATCATCGTAGAAAAAATCGATAGAGACAAAGCCGGCTATCGGAATCGAACCGATGACCATCGCATTACAAATGCGATGCTCTAACCTCTGAGCTAAGCAGGCTCACATAACAGAAATAGTGTATAGTAATTCAGTAACCTACCAGATCTTAACTATTAATTTATTAATATTAACTAACGAGTTTCGAGTTGTATACTAACTAGTTTCTAGTTGTATATAGTTAAGATTATAACTAAATATAACCAATTATTTTATAATTTATAATATATAATAATTTATTTATTATATGACGAAATAGAATTGGATTTTGATTCTATCATTATATTATTCTTTATTTATATTATATTTATTGTAAATTTCTATACAAAAATAGACAAAAAATCAAATAATGGATATAGAATTTCATTTTTCATGATTATATCAAATTTTATCAAATTGGAAATTATGATTAGAAAAATCGAATTATTTCTTATATTATAATATAAAAGTTCTAGCTTAATTTTAATTATATTATATTCTTACTATTATGGATCGTCCCTAAGAGATAAGATAAGAAAAAGAAGATAAGGATAAAGATACAATTCAAATTATAATGAGACATCCCTCCAGCTTCATTCGGAAAAGTAGAAGATAGGACAAAAAAAGAAGAAAAAATATCGACCGTTCCAGTATTCCAAATCGCGCTGTAAAAATAAAAGTGGGAGAGACATATATATGTGAGATATATCTATCCATATTGAATTGCAGATACATAAATGATAGAATCATTACAAATAGGGTTCATCCAATATCCAATAAAGATGAAATGATAGCGGATGGCGAAAAAAAAAAAAGCAGAATACACTTTTTCGATATGGGAATCATTATCTAATGAATTCAACGGATCGAAGATAGATGAAAGAGGTAGATGGAATTACAACTAGATCTTGATCTCAAGGGGGGATATGGCGAAATTGGTAGACGCTACGGACTTGATTGGATTGAGCCTTGGTATGGAAACCTGCTAAGTGGTAACTTCCAAATTCAGAGAAACCCTGGAATTAAAAATGGGCAATCCTGAGCCAAATCTTTATTTTGCGAAAACAAGGGTTTAGAAAACTAGACTCAAAAAAGGGATAGGTGCAGAGACTCAATGGAAGCTGTTCTAACGAATGGAGTTGATTGCGTTACATTGGTAGCTGGACTCCCTCTATCTAAATTAGAGAAAGGATTGCCCTATATACCAGTACGTATACATACTGACATAGCAAACAATTAATCACGACCAAATTCATATATATATATAAAATTCATATATATATATATATTATATGAAAAAATTCATAATTATTGTGAATTCCCTTCAATCGAAATCGAAGTTGAAGTTGAAGGGAGAATCAAATATTCAGTGATCCAATCATTCATTCCAGAGTCTGATAGATCTTTTGAAAGACTGATTAATCAGACGAGAATAAAGAGAGAGTCCCGTTCTACATGTCAATACCGACAACAATGAAATTTATAGTAAGAGGAAAATCCGTCGACTTTAGAAATTGTGAGGGTTCAAGTCCCTCTATCCCCAATAAAAATACCATTTTCCCTCCTAAATTGGTATTCTCTTTTTTTTTTCATCAGTATTTCAAACTTCACTTTCTTTCTCATTCACTCCACTCTTTCATAAATAGATCCAAACAGAAATCTTTGGATCTTATCCCAAGTCTTTTGGATAGATACGATACCCGCCCGTATAAATAAACATATATGAAAAAGGAATTTCCATTATTGAATCATTAACAGCCCATATCATTATCCTTACACTTACAAAGAAAGTCTTCTTTTTGAATGAAGATCCAAGAAATTTTTGGACTGGGTAATATTTTTGAATTTAATACTTTTTTATTGAATTTATTTAATTGACGTAAAATAGATACAAGTACTCCACTAGGATGATGCACGGGAAATGGTCGGGATAGCTCAGTTGGTAGAGCAGAGGACTGAAAATCCTTGTGTCACCAGTTCAAATCTGGTTCCTGGCACGTGAATAATATATCATATAGATATTTATACAAATTAATCTAGACGGGTCGGGATA